AATTTTTACTAAAATGTAAAAATTGGAATCTCTTGGATGTGTGGATGTATATACAAAAGGTATAAAATATAAAATAAAGTAAAATTTGAAATGTTTAAAAAATAACCAACCTTACTAAAGATTTTGTCGGTGGATCATTATTTTTCAGTTATTCATTGAATGATAAATTACTACAAGTGATGGAGATACACGATTTAAATAACGGAAGATCCAATATTTAAAAATTGTATCCAAAATGACTGGAAAAGTGGAAACAAGGCCAGATATAATTTGATCATTATGAGCAAATCCAAAATCTTTGTAGACAGAGCCAATCATTAGTTCCCAACCATGAGGTGAGTGGAATCCTATACATAAGTCGGTTAATAAAAGGATAGAAAAGGCTTTTATTGTGTCGCTTAAATTATATAGGAATTCTTGAACCCAAGAATTAAGAATAATAAGTTCTTCATTACCTAGAATAGAATAACCACTTAGAATAACGAAACATAGTAAATTTGTCGAGAAGTGCAAAATCATATGGATACTATCTTCATTATACATCTTGATCAATTGAATCGTTTCTTTGTGGATTCTTCCGATACGAAACCTTTGTAAATGTGTTTCCGGGTATTCCTTTAGCATTTCGTCTAATAGGAAGAGTTCCTCGAATTCTATGAAGTTCGCTAGAATACTCTTTTCTTGAATATCACTTAAAAAAGTTTCAGATTGACTAGTATTCCACCAATTAGTAACCCAAGATTCCAGACTTTTATTAAATGAAAAAGAGATCCACCGGGGCAAAAATACTATCGATGTAAAATATAAAAGGGGAATGAATGCTTTTTTTTTTTTCATTTTTTTGTCTGTAAATTTTGACCGAACCCCGTCTCATTCGTCGACTCTAGACGATCTACTATTTCTATCCAGCATAAGTTCTATTACAAGACCTCGAACTTCTATAATCTAAATTTATTATCTATTTTTTTTATGAGTCCAGTGGTTAGTTAGTCTTTGAATTTCGAAAGAATTCCAGAATCATAGTCTAAAAAACGAAAGAATACATGACTGACAAAAAAAATGTATTGTTTAGTATATTTTATTGTATTGTTTAGTATATTATATAATATACGTCTTCTTTGCTTCATCAGTATTGTGGAGAAACTTCAGTTAAGTTATACTCTAGAAACAAAAAAGCAAAAGAAGGCCTCCTGGTAAGAGTAAGACAAATGTTTATTCTTCAGTTTTCAGTTCATTTCAAACTACTTCAATTGGTACGCGCAAAAAAGAAGCCAATTCCGCAGCTTTTTGCTCAACTTCTCGTGGAGTCAAATTTTCATCAGTACGAATCAAAGGAATGACCCCCTGGCCTCTGATTTCCATATAAAGGACACGCCGAGCATAAATACCCTCTTGAACTTCTATTCTGATAGACTGAATATCTTTCATAAGAAATCGGAGTAAGATGCGCCGATTTTTTCCAGGAAATCCCCAACGAAACATACACACGATTCCTTCTTTTCTATCGAATCGATCATAACCGCTACCCACATTCCATGAAATTGTACACCACAAATAAGAGCTAATAAATAGACCAGCGATCCCATAAAAAGACATCACGATCCCTTGGGGAAAAAAAACGATTTCCTGAGACGGAAATAAAGATATCAAATTTCTGTCAAGGTAACTGGAAATTCCAACCAATAAAAACCCCAATGAACCTAAAAAAAGTATAAAAGCCCAACAGAAATTACTTGTTTTTCGAGACCCCACTATAAGTTCTATCCATATATGTTCTGATCGCCAACTCATACTAGATCCGGTTGCATTTTATTGGAAGTGAGAGACTAGCCCGCATAAATTTTACTTTACTTTTTTTGTTTCCGAAGTAACTTTCATCAACTCGCACCATTCTGATGTGCATTTTGGGTAGGAATTCATCCAATTTGTTAGTCTAAAATACTAATAAGTAAAACTTTCTTTCATCGAATCTAAAAAATCTTGTTTTTTTGAACATGAAGAGATAAGGAAGCCATTGCAATTGCCGGAAAGACTAAGCCTACTAAAGGCACAAAAATAGAGGGTAAATTGTTAAGAATTGTCATAGGCTGGGCACCCCCGATTGAATATTTGTATCTGTTATTTATTGTTATATTAATCTTTTTACTTACTATATTCTATATTATTATTGTTAAAAAGAGAAAGATATCTTCTAATTATTAGAATTCGTATTCTAATTCGTATTATAGTATATCTAATATAGTATAATTAAATTATAGTATATCGAAGTGAATCTAAGTTTAAGTATTAAATAAGTATTATAGAATGAAAGTGCAAGGAATCTAGAACTCATTAAATGAGCTTATTCAGTTTTCTACATGAAATATATAGATATAAATGATAATCCACTTCCACTTCTTTGTTATTCTTTTCTTGTTTTATAACTTTAATTTTAATAAAGTAATGTAATAAATAATAAAGAGTTTCTTCTACTTATAAATGCAAATAAATTGTAAATTCCCGAAAAATTCGTTATAATCCGAAGGTAAGAAAATAAGATGAAATTTTTTTATTTATTATTTTCATTACCCAATTGAATTTCGCGGAAAAAATAATTTCGTTCTTTTAGCTTGTTGCTAGTTGATAGAGGTTTCATTTCCTACTTAGTAATCAAGAATATCAGCAATTATCTACATGATTCTTTCTACAATTCTACAAATTCTTCTTAATTGTCACAAAAAACCATTCGTTGGATTTTTCCAATTTTTTTTGACAAATCGATAAACAAATACTTGTTCACTAGAACCCCAAAAATGGAATTCATTTAATTAACTTAAAGCTATACTTGAGTTATGATTCAAAGGAAAGAACGCGTGAAGCTGAAATAATTCATTCAGAACACTTTTTAACAGATTACGTGGTACGATTAGATCGAATAAGCCCTTATGGAATAAAAATTCAGCCGCTTGTGAACCCTCAGGTACTGTCTTATTCAATGTTTGTTCAATTACTCTTTTACCTGCAAATGCAATATAGGCGTTCGGTTCAACAATAATGATATCTCCCAACATAGCAAAACTAGCAGTCACCCCGCCAGTCGTAGGAGATGTAAGAATTGATATATAAAATAACTTTTTATTCGATTGATAATCATATAAAGCAGAAGATATTTTAGCCATTTGCATCAAGCTCAAACTTCCTTCTTGCATTCGTGCTCCCCCAGAAGCACACACTAGAATAAGAGGTAAAAGTTTATTGGCAGCATACTCGATCAAACGAGTAATTTTCTCGCCTACTACGGATCCCATACTACCCCCCATAAACTGAAAGTCCATAACTCCAATTGCTACGGGAATGCCGTTGAGTTGGCCTATACCTGTTTGAATAGCCTCAGTTAATCCTGTCTTTTTTTGATAAGAATCAATACGATCTTTATAGGGTTCTTCCTCTGAATGAAATTCAATGGGATCCAGAGATAACATGTCTTCATCCATAGGATTCCACGTGCCTGGATCAATCAAAAGTTCAATTCTATCTGAACTACTCATTTTCAAATGATATCCACATTGTTCACAAATATCCATTCGTGATTTCAAAAATTTCTTATAATTTAATCCATAACAAATTTCACATTGAACCCACAAATGCCTATATTTTTGAGTTACATCAAGATCATTAGAACTTTCTCTTAGAGTTAAATCGATACTATTTGTGCCAGTTCTTAGACCAGAACTCTTATTTTCACTACAATTTCTGCTTTGATCACAAATGTGATTATAAAGGTAACTTTCATTATAATGTTCACTACTACTTAAAATATAACTATCAATCCAGATTTGAGAACGAAGATAACTATCAATGCAACTGTTGATGTAATTATTCCAACTATAATTAGTATCATACATATAATGATCATAGCGGGAGTCAGCACTCCTAGGTCCATTATTCAAATAACTAGAATTCCAATAACTATAAAAAGAACTTTCTAATTCATTAAGAAAAAAATGATCATTGTCAATCTCAAAAACTTGATTTTCAATATCCAAATATATGGAATAACTGTCTCTATTATTACTATCCCGAACCAAAAAAGTGTCATTCGCGCTGAAAGTCCGAATATCCCCCACGCCGACTAAACGATCAACATTCCTATTATCACGAGTACTACAACTCAAAATGCTTTTTTCTGTATCATTTAGAACGAGGTGTTCACTTACACGGGTATTCTCAAGAGGATCAAGACTATCCATTGATTTACTTAGCCGACACCTAGATTCTATCCCCCCGTTGGAAAACATCAAATTGAACCACCATTTTTCCATAGATCTTTCCTTCCACTAGTTACATCAAAATAAATAGATGAATAGTCATTTGATGAAAAATCATTTGAATATTTCATTTCCTCTCAGAATCAATAGACAGACCCAATCACTCCACGAATTCTTAACTAAAACTAATAAAAATAAAGAACATAGAAATCAAAGAGTGGGTATTGAAAAAAAAATTCTTTTGCTTTTATTTTAAAAGAACCTGGAATATCATTTCACTATATCACTATATATGGTTATAATGAAAACCTTATTTCAATTACAATAATTAATTAATTCTAAATAAAAATTAATTAATAACTTATTAATTAATAATAATTCTACTAAATTACTAAATGAAATAATTAAATAGAAATAAAATAAAACTTTATCATGTTGTTATATCAAATTTGTATCAAGTAAAGAAATCTTTCTTTTCTTCCAGGAATAGGAAGAAGCATTTTTTTTTTGAAAATCTCGTCTATTAATAACTTTCTATTTCAACACGGAAAGAAAAGGACAATATATCCAGATGGGTAGAAATGGGGAGAAAGAGTTGTGATACTTGGCTCGACCCATGTCCAAAACTACTGGATGTAAAAAAATACACAAATCTAGGGATCCTTAGGATTAATTTAGGATTAATTGTGGATCCAAGACAATAACAATAGCAAAATTTGCGTTGTGTAGTTTTATACTTTGTATTTCAGTATT